TACTTTAACTTAAAAACTGAATTTACTGAAAGAATATTACTGGAATATGGAAGGAACCCCCCGCCTTAAATGGGTATAAATAAAAAGAGGAAGTACAATTTTTCATGCTTTGATTATGTACAAAGTAAGAAACAAACATTCTAATTCTAAATTAGAATTGGATTTATATCCATATACCTTTGTTTCTTCTTTTCAGTCATTCATTGAATGATAAATCACTACAAGCGACGGGGATACACGATTTAAATAACGGAAAATCCAATATTTCAAAATTGTATCTAGAATGACTGGAAAAGTGGAAACAAGACCAGATATAATTGGATCGTTATGGGCAAATCCAAAATCTTTGTAGATAGAGCCAATCATTAGCTCCCAACCATGGGGCGAATGAAATCCGATACATAAATCAGTTAATAAAAGAATCGAAAAAGCTTTTATTGTGTCACTTAAGTTATATAGGAATTCCTGAATCCAAGAGTTAAGAAGAATAAGTTCTTTATTTCCCATAATAGAATAACCGCTTATAATAAAGAAACAGATTAAATTTGTCGAGAAATGCAAAATCATATGGATACAATCCTCATTCTGCATCTTGATCAATTGAATCGTTTCATTGTGGATTCCTATACGAAGTTTTTGTAGTTTTGTTTCCGGGTATTCCTTTATCAGTTCGTCCAACAAGTGGAGTTTCTCTAATTTGATGAATTTTTCTATAAGATCTTTTTCTTGAATATCATTCAAAAAAGTTTCAGATTGTTTAGTATTCCACCACTTAGTAACCCAAGACTCCAGACTTTTTTGAAATGATAGAGGGATCCACCAGGGTAAAAATACTATAGATACAAGATATAGAAAAGGAATCAATGCTTTCTTTTTTTCCATTTTTTTTTTATCTATAAATTGTTAATGAACCCGTTTTCATTTTCAATTTAATGAATATTATTTGTATTTCAAGAGGAAAGAAATCACTTTCTACAAAATTTTCAAATAAACTAATTCAATTAAGTTCTAAAATATTCACAAGTTAACTATAACAAAAAAAAAGAATTGAAGGTATGAATGAGATGATAAAAGTGGGTGGCAAAACAAGACCTAATTTGAATTTGGATAATTTCATTATCGTTCAAATTAAGAATTGGATTTTTTCCAATTATTTTATCATTAAAGATTAAAAGGAAGAAAGGATAAAAATAAAAAGAAAGATTGCTAAAAAATAGATAACATACTAAATTTACATGATTTCTTTTTTCTTGTTACTGAATTGTAAGTGAATAAAGACCCCTTATTTGTTATTCATATTTGTAGACAAAACCGATATCTCCCTTTGGTTGTTCTGTAGACATCTGCTTTGACCCGAGTGAGGGTTCTGATGAAATTTCCGTTAAGTTAGTCATGCTGTAGAAAAACAGTATAGTATTCTGGATTTATTATTTTACTCCAAATTAAGAAAGGATTCATAATTTCAGTTCATTTTTTCAAAATACTTCAATTGGTACACGCAAGAAATAGGCCAATTCAGCAGCTTTTTGTTCAATTTCTCGTGGAGTCAAATTCTCATCCGTACGAGTCAAGGGGATGGCTCCCTGACCTCTTATTTCCAGATAAAGGACACGACGAGTATAAATACCCTCTTTAAGTTCTATTCTAATAGATTGAATATCTTTTATAAGATATCGGAAGAAGATGCGACGATTTTTTCCAGGAAATCCCCAACGAAAAATATATACTATTCCTTCTTTTGTATCGAATCGATCATAACCACTACCCACATTCCACGAAATTGTACACCACAAATAGGAGCTAATAAAAAGACCTGCAATCCCATAGAAAGACATCACGATCCCTTGTGGAAAAAAGAGAACTTGCTGGGGGGGAAATAAAGATATCAAATTCCTACCAAGATAGCTGGAAATTCCAACCAATACGAATCCTAATGAACCTAACAAAAGAATAAAGGCCCAGCAGAAATTACTGACTTTTCGAGATCCCGTTATAAGTTCTATCCATATACGTTCTGATCGCCAATTCATACTAGATCTGGTTGCATTTAATTTGAATTGAAAGAATACCCCAAATTAATTGTACTTTCCTTACTCTGTCTTGTTCCCGATGTAACTCTCATCAACTAGTACTATTCTGAGTATCGAGCATGTTTCACTTTTATTTAAATATAAATAAATATCAAAATATTTCTATTTTCATTTTTAGTTAGATCAAAATAATAACATCTACTACCCATATGTCGTCAGCTTTCCACATACATGGGAACTCTTTTATTTATGTTCGGAAGAATTCGCGTGGTATACCATTCTGCTAAATAGATATCTGTGTTACGATTCAAGTCTAAGTCTTGAAAAATTCGATTTGAACCCAAACAAATATCTAAACAATCCTATTTTTTTGAACATGAAGAAATAAAGAAGCCATTGCAATTGCCGGAAATACTAAGCCTACTAAAGGCACAAAAATAGAGGGAAAGTTCATAGTTGTCATAGAATGGGCACCTCGATTTACTATAAATTAAATTGTAATTGTATCTGTTTATTATTTTTTTCTTGTTATTATGTTATTATATTAATTAATTAATTAGAATTCTAATTCTATAGAATGACTTATAGTTTTATAGTATAGAATAAATACATGGAATGTAGACCTAAAAAATTCATTCGGTTTCTACATATAATATATGATAATCAACTTTCCTTTATTATTCTTTATCTTTTTTTATTTACTTTGCTTCGACTAATTACTAATTCAAGAAAATAGAGTCTTTCTTATAAATTCAATTTCCAAAGGATTCATTAGAATTGAATCCAAGAGGTATTTTGAATAAAGATTCCCAGAAAATAGCGAAAGATGCAAAAAGCCTTTTTTTCATTCTATACGTATGTAAGTAAGTGTAGAAAGGGAACATGAAATTTGAATTATTTGACTAATTTCACAGAAGGAAAAGTAAGAAAAGAAGTCGTTCTTTTATCTTGTTGATCGAGGTTTCTTAATTAGGAATCAGAATATAAAATAAATACTCATAATTATTAACATTTTTTTTTATTCTTTTTTCTTTATTCCAAAAAAAAGAGGATGTCACCAACCAAAAACTCCCATTCTTCTGGTTTTGACTTTGATTTCAATAAAAAAAAAACAAAATACTTTTTGACATTGACACAAAGAAAATAATTAACCTCAATCCTCGGCTTTATTTTGATTCAAAGGAAAAAAAGCATGCAGCTGAAATAATTCACTTAAAACGCCTTTTAAAAGATTACGTGGGACGATTAGATCGAATAAACCCTTATGGAATAAAAATTCAGCTGCTTGTGAACCTTCAGGTACTGTCTTATTCAATGTTTGTTCAATTACTCTTTTACCCGCAAATGCAATGTAGGCGTTAGGTTCGGCAATAATAATATCCCCTAACATACCAAAACTGGCTGTTACCCCACCAGTAGTAGGAGATGTAAGGATTGATACATAGAATAACTTTTGATTTAATTGATAATCATATAAAACAGACGAGATTTTAGCCATTTGCATTAAGCTCAAGCTTCCTTCTTGCATGCGTGCTCCTCCGGAAGCACATACTATAATAAGGGGTAGGGATTTATTAGCAGCATACTCAATCAACCGGGTAATTTTTTCCCCTACTACGGATCCCATACTACCTCCCATAAACTGAAAATCCATAACCCCAATTGCTACAGGAATACCGTTTAGTTGACCTACACCCGTTTGAACAGCTTCAGTTAAACCCGTTTTTCTTTGATAAGAATCAATACGATCTTTATAAGCTTCTTCTTCCGAATGAAATTCAATAGGATCCATAGAGACCATATCTTCATCCATAGGATTCCAAGTACCTGGATCAATCAGAAGTTCGATTCTATCTGAACTACTCATTTTCAAATGATATCCACATTGTTCGCAAATACTCATTTTTGACTTAAGCAATTTCTTATAATTTAACGCATAACAATTTTCACATTGAACCCACAAATGTCTATATTTTTGAGTTCCGCCAAGATTATTAGAGTTTTCTCTTCTAGTTAAATGACTATCATTCGGGATAGTTCTTTTACTGAAATTTTCATTCCTATTTCCACTTTCATTAAAAATGAAACTCAAAATAGAACTGTCACTGTAATTGTCACTACCACTTAGAATAGAATTCCCAATACAGATTTGAGAATTAAGATAACTGTCAATGCAATTATTAATGTGATTATTCCAACTATCTTTAGTATAATGCATGGAACAATCATCATAAATATCGCTACTTTGAGAGCTAGAGTTCAGATAACTTAAATTCCAATAATTCGAAAAATAACTTTGCAGTTCACTCAGAAAAGAATGATTGTTGTCAATCTCAAAAATTTCGTTTTCAATATCAAAATATATGGAATAACCCTTCCCCTTACTATCTAGAAGTAAAAAAGTATCATCAGAGATGAAATTCCGAATGTCCATGACACGAAGTAAATAATCAACATTACTGTAACTAGAACTGTCACTATTTCTCCAACTAGGAATGCTTTCTTCTGTATCAGTTAGACTCGTGTCCTCCTTTTTACTGATATTTTCAATAGGACCAAGACTATCCATTGATTTACTTAATCCACACCTGTGTTCGAATTCTTTCTTAGACAACATCGAATTGAACCACCCTTTTTTCATATAGCTTTCTTGCCCCCTATTCGTATGAAAATAAAATAGATGAATAGTCAGATGAATAGTCATTCGATAAAAATAAATCGGAGCATTTCCTGCCAGAATAAACATCTAGATTCAATCACTCAGATTATTAACTAAAAATGAAAAATGAGTAAGTATTCTATTGGAAGAATTTTTTTTTCGTAGAATCTCATCGAATATATGAACGAATAAGTTTCTATTCTAATCCGGACCAAAAAGGACAATATACAAGACGGGTAGAAGGAGTTCATATACTTGACTTAATATTCACAGTCATAGTCCAAACCCACTTAACTTAATATCTATAAGAA